GCTAACGTAGCTTAAAAAAAAGCATGACACTGAAGATGTCAAGACGAATTCTCGAAGATTCCGTGGGCACGAAGGCTTGGTCCTGACTTCACTATCAACTTCAACTAAACTTATACATGCAAGTCTCCGCACTCCTGTGAAAATGCCCTTATCCCCCCGCCCGGGAATAAGGAGCTGGCATCAGGCACGCACCTGCAGCCCAAGACGCCTTGCTTAGCCACACCCCCAAGGGAACTCAGCAGTAATAGATATTAAGCCATGAGTGAAAACTCGACTTAGTTAAAGTAAATTAGGGCCGGTTAAACTCGTGCCAGCTACCGCGGTTATACGAGAGGCCCAAGCTGATAGATACGGCGTAAAGAGTGGTTAAGGAGAACCTAAACTAAAGCGGAACCCCCCCCAAGGCTGTTATACGCACCCGGGGACAAGAAAACCCACCACGAAAGTGGCTTTAATAACCCCGAATCCACGAAAGCTATGTCACAAACTGGGATTAGATACCCCACTATGCCTAGCCCTAAACATTGATGGCACCCTACACCGCTATCCGCCCGGGAACTACGAGCATCAGCTTAAAACCCAAAGGACTTGGCGGTGCTTTAAACCCATCTAGAGGAGCCTGTTCTAGAATCGATAATCCCCGTTCAACCTCACCCCCCCTTGTTTTTCCCGCCTATATACCGCCGTCGTCAGCTTACCCTGTGAAGGTAAGATAGTAAGCAAAGTTGATATAATCTAAAACGTCAGGTCAAGGTGTAGCATATGGGGCGGGAAGAAATGGGCTACATTCCCTGCCCCAGGGAACACGAAAGATGAAATGAAATTCTCATCCGAAGGAGGATTTAGCAGTAAGTAGAAAGCAGAGAGTTCAACTGAAACCGGCCCTAAAGCGCGCACACACCGCCCGTCACTCTCCCCAAAACCCACGAATAGATAACTAATAAGTTAATAAACCTTTAAGGGGAGGCAAGTCGTAACATGGTAAGTGTACCGGAAGGTGTACTTGGAAGAATCAGAGTATAGCTAAAACAGAAAAGCGCCCCCCTTACACTGAGGAGACACCCGTGCAAATCGAGTTATTCTGACGCTAAAAAGCTAGCCCACAAACCAGGAATAAAAAACCATTATTAGTTTTTCCGAAATAATTTAAAACAAGTAAATAAACCATTTTTCCCTCCTAGTACGGGCGACGGAAAAGAGTCCAAGCGAGCAATAGATAATAGTACCGTAAGGGAAAGCTGAAAAAGAAATGAAATTAAACCATTTAAGCTTTAAAAAGCAGAGATTCAAACTCGTACCTTTTGCATCATGAATTAGCCAGTCCCCCCAAGCAAAGAGCCCTTTAGTTTGGCACCCCGAAACTGGAGCGAGCTACCCCGAGGCAGTCTATTGTAGGACGAACCCGTCTCTGTTGCAAAAGAGTGGGAAGAACTCTGAGTAGAGGTGATAAACCTAACGAGCCCAGTAATAGCTGGTTCCCTAGGAAATGGATTGAAGTTCAGCCCCCTAAATCATTATGCCACCCTAGAATAACTAGATCTGGACCTTAATAAATTAGGGGAGTTAGTCAAAGGAGGTACAGCTCCTTTGAAAAAGACACAACTTTATTTAGGAGGGTAAGGATCATGCTAATTAAGGCGAGTGCCTGAGTGGGCCTAAAAGCAGCCACCTCAAAAGAAAGCGTTAAAGCTCAAGCACACTTTTAAGCCCAGTATTATGATAATATTTCCAACCCCCCTAACCCCACTAGGGCCTCTCATGCACCCATGAAAGAGGTCATGCTAATATGAGTAACAAGGAGGTAAATAGACCTCCTCCTGGCACGCGTGTACATCGGAACGGCCAAACCACCGACTATTAAACGGCCCCAACCATTAGAGGGAAATGAATAATAAACTATACACTAGAAATGCATTCAATTTACGCCGTTACCCCTACACCGGAGTGCTCGAAAGGAAAGACTGAAAGAAAAAGAAGGAACTCGGCAAACGAAAGCCCCGCCTGTTTACCAAAAACATCGCCTCTTGCACAATAAGAATAAGAGGTCCCGCCTGCCCTGTGACATCTGTTTAACGGCCGCGGTATTTTGACCGTGCAAAGGTAGCGCAATCACTTGTCTTTTAAATGGAGACCTGTATGAATGGCACAACGAGGGCTTAACTGTCTCCTTTTTCCGGTCAATGAAATTGATCTTCCCGTGCAGAAGCGGGAATAACATCATAAGACGAGAAGACCCTGTGGAGCTTTAGACAATAAGCAGAGCAAGCTAAATGCTTTTAAATTAAAAAAATTAAACTTGCGCACCCTGCTTTAAATGTCTTTGGTTGGGGCGACCGCGGGGAATACAAAACCCCCATGTGGAACGAGAGAACATCACTCTAAAGCTAAGAACCCCCATTCTAAGCAACAGAACTTCTGACCAAACGATCCGGCTAAAGCCGATCAACGGACCGAGTTACCCCAGGGATAACAGCGCAATCCCCTTTAAGAGCCCATATCGACAAGGGGGTTTACGACCTCGATGTTGGATCAGGACACCCTAATGGTGTAGCCGCTATTAAGGGTTCGTTTGTTCAACGATTAAAGTCCTACGTGATCTGAGTTCAGACCGGAGCAATCCAGGTCAGTTTCTATCTATGGAATGATCTTTTCTAGTACGAAAGGACCGAAAAGGAGAGGCCAATGTTATAAGCATGCCTCGCCCCCACCTAGTGAAGACAACTTAAGTAGGCAAGGGGGCCTGTCCCCCTTGCCTAAAAAAACGGCGTGTTAAGGTGGCAGAGCCCGGCCATTGCAGAAGACCTAAGCCCTTCCAATAGAGGTTCAAATCCTCTCTTTAACTATGACTCACACCTTAATCATCTATCTATTAAATCCCCTCACATTTATTATTCCAGTTCTTTTAGCCGTAGCATTTCTGACTCTTATTGAACGAAAAGTTTTAGGCTACATACAACTACGAAAAGGACCCAACGTTGTTGGGCCATACGGTCTGCTCCAGCCCATCGCCGACGGTGTTAAACTGTTTATTAAAGAACCTGTTCGACCATCCTCCGCCTCCCCCACCCTTTTTATTTTAGCCCCTATCCTAGCACTAACTATTGCCCTGCTTCTATGAACACCAATATCTATCCCCTATCCCGTAACCGACTTCAACCTAGGCATTCTATTCATCATAGCCCTTTCAAGCCTAAGCGTATATTCCATCCTTGGGTCAGGATGGGCATCCAACTCAAAGTATGCCTTAATCGGAGCCCTACGAGCCGTTGCTCAAACTATCTCTTACGAAGTGAGCCTAGGACTAATTATTCTCAACACTATTATCCTTACAGGAGCATTTGCCCTACAGAACTTTAATACGGCCCAAGAGAGTGTATGACTAATTATCCCAATGTGACCCCTAGCCGCAATATGATATATCTCAACGCTAGCAGAAACTAATCGAGCCCCCTTCGACCTAACTGAAGGAGAATCTGAACTAGTTTCCGGCTTCAACGTTGAATATGCAGGGGGACCATTTGCTCTTTTTTTTCTGGCGGAATACGCTAATATTCTCCTCATAAATACCCTGTCAGCAGTCATGTTCCTAGGCTCCTACCACATCCCGGCCATCCCCGAATTTACATCCCTCAGCCTTATAACGAAGGCCGCTTTTCTGTCACTCATTTTTCTCTGAGTACGGGCATCCTATCCACGCTTCCGATATGATCAGCTTATACACCTGGTGTGAAAAAGCTTTTTGCCTCTAACACTAGCCCTTCTGGTATGACACCTATCTGCCCCAATTGCCTTCGCAGGCTTGCCCCCTCAGCCATAAAGGAATTGTGCCTGAATAAAGGACCACTTTGATAGAGTGTTTAAAGAGGGTTAGAACCCCTCCGACTCCTTAGAAAAAGGGGGCTCGAACCCCATGCTTAGGAGATCAAAACTCCTTGTGCTTCCACTACACCACTTTCTAGTGAGGTCAGCTAATTAAGCTCTTGGGCCCATACCCCAAATATGTAGGTTAAACTCCCTCCTTCACTAATGAACCCCTTCGTCCTAGCCACCCTATTGTTTGGCCTTGGCCTAGGAACCACCATTACATTTATAAGCTCCCATTGGCTCCTTGCATGAATGGGTCTTGAAATTAATACCCTAGCCATTATTCCCTTAATATCTAAATCTCACCACCCTCGAGCAGTTGAAGCAACTACCAAGTATTTTCTCACCCAGGCTACTGCAGCCGCAATAATTCTTTTTGCTAGCACCACTAATGCATGAATAACCGGACAATGGGGCCTTCAACAAATAACTCATCCACTAGTAACAACCTTAGTTATTATAGCCCTGGCTCTTAAACTAGGGTTAGCCCCGCTTCACTCATGACTGCCAGAAGTGCTTCAAGGACTAGACCTGACCACAGGCCTGATTTTGTCTACCTGACAAAAATTAGCCCCCTTTGCACTACTCATTCAAATTCAGTTTTCTAACCCCCCCCTAATCATTACCCTCGGATTATTATCTGTATTTATTGGGGGGTGGGGGGGCCTAAACCAGACCCAACTTCGGAAGATTATGGCCTACTCCTCAATTGCACACCTAGGCTGAATAGCCCTAGTTATCCAGTTTAACCCCTCACTTACCCTCATAGCTCTATTTACATATATAATTATCACCTCCTCATTATTTTTGACCTTTAAAATTAACTCATCCACTAGCATTAACTCATTAGCTACATCTTGAACAAAAACTCCTATTTTAGCCGCCCTGACCCCCCTCCTCCTATTGTCTTTAGGGGGCCTACCCCCTATGACAGGATTTATGCCTAAATGACTTATTATCCAAGAACTTACCAAACAAGGGTTAGCTCCAACAAGCACATTAGCCGCCCTAGCGGCCCTTCTTAGTCTTTACTTCTACCTACGACTATCCTACGCAACTACCCTAACTATATCCCCTGGAAGCATTAGTAACCTGGCGCCCTGGCGCCTCCAACCCATGCAAAATTTTATACCAATTACTATTCTGACTTTAACAGCTACTTCTTTCCTACCCTTGACCCCAACAGTCCTGGCACTAATAACCCCATAAGAGGCTTAGGCTAGAAATTAAACCAAGGGCCTTCAAAGCCCTAATCGGGAGTGAAAACCTCCCAGCCCCTGATAAGACTTGCGGGCCTTTACCCCACATCTCCTGCATGCAAAGCAGACACTTTAATTAAGCTAAACCCTCTCTAGATGGGAAGGCCTCGATCCTACAAAAACTTAGTTAACAGCTAAACGCCCCAACCAGCGAGCATCCATCTACCTTTCTCCGCCACCGGGGACCAGGCGGAGAAAGCCCCGGCAGACGCCTAGCCTGCTTCTCAAAATTTGCAATTTCGTATGTAACACCTCAGGGCTTGGTAAAGAGAGGGCTTAAACCTCTGTTTATGGGGCTACAATCCACCGCTTACCTCAGCCACCTTACCTGTGGCAATCACACGCTGATTTTTCTCAACCAACCACAAAGACATTGGCACCCTGTATTTAGTATTTGGTGCCTGAGCCGGGATAGTGGGGACGGCTTTAAGCCTTCTAATCCGGGCAGAACTAAGTCAACCAGGAGCTCTTCTAGGAGACGATCAAATCTACAACGTTATTGTTACGGCGCATGCTTTCGTTATAATTTTCTTTATAGTAATGCCAATCATGATTGGAGGCTTTGGAAATTGATTAATTCCTTTAATAATCGGAGCGCCGGACATAGCCTTCCCTCGAATAAATAATATGAGCTTCTGGCTTCTCCCTCCCTCCTTCCTACTTCTTTTAGCTTCTTCCGGGGTTGAAGCAGGCGCCGGCACAGGATGAACAGTATATCCCCCCCTTGCGGGCAATCTAGCCCACGCAGGGGCTTCAGTGGATCTAACCATTTTTTCCCTTCACTTGGCAGGTATTTCATCAATTTTAGGGGCCATCAACTTCATCACAACCATTATTAACATAAAACCCCCAGCAATCTCGCAATACCAAACCCCCCTTTTTGTTTGAGCTGTCCTAGTCACAGCCGTACTTCTTCTTCTCTCCTTACCCGTTCTTGCAGCAGGAATCACCATACTCCTTACTGACCGAAACTTAAACACAACCTTCTTCGACCCCGCGGGGGGAGGGGACCCCATTCTCTATCAACACTTATTCTGATTCTTTGGACACCCAGAAGTCTATATCCTCATTCTTCCAGGGTTTGGCATGATTTCACACATTGTTGCGTATTATGCTGGCAAAAAAGAGCCCTTTGGCTATATAGGCATGGTTTGGGCTATAATAGCAATTGGTCTTCTAGGGTTTATCGTTTGAGCCCACCACATATTCACAGTCGGAATAGACGTTGACACACGAGCTTATTTTACATCAGCTACAATGATTATTGCCATCCCAACAGGAGTAAAAGTCTTCAGCTGATTAGCAACGCTTCATGGAGGGACCATTAAATGAGAAACCCCCCTTTTATGGGCCTTAGGGTTTATTTTTCTTTTCACTGTCGGAGGACTCACAGGAATTGTTTTAGCTAACTCCTCATTGGACATTATTCTTCATGACACCTATTATGTAGTGGCGCACTTCCACTACGTACTTTCCATGGGCGCTGTTTTCGCCATTATGGCAGCCTTCGTACACTGATTTCCCCTATTTTCGGGATACACCCTTCACAAAACATGAACCAAAGTCCAATTCGCAATTATGTTTGTGGGTGTAAACATTACATTTTTTCCACAGCATTTCCTAGGGCTGGCAGGTATACCCCGACGATACTCTGACTACCCGGATGCCTACACATTGTGAAATACCATTTCCTCTATTGGCTCATTAATTTCTCTAGTAGCAGTTATTATGCTTCTATTTATTATCTGAGAAGCATTTGCCGCAAAACGGGAAGTAACATCAGTAGAATTAACATCCACCAATGTTGAATGACTTCACGGATGCCCCCCTCCCTACCACACATTTGAAGAACCTGCATTTGTTCGAGTACAGGCGACTTAACGAGAAAAGAAGGAATTGAACCCTCGTTTACTGGTTTCAAGCCAGTCGCATAGCCATTCTGCCACTTTCTTAATAAAACACTAGTAAAATAAGTATTACACTGCTTTGTCAAGGCAAAATTGCGGGTTGAACCCCCGCGTGTTTTTGGAACACCAAAATGGCACATCCCTCACAACTAGGACTCCAAGACGCGGCTTCCCCCGTTATAGAAGAATTAATTCACTTCCACGACCACACGCTAATAATTGTATTTTTGATTAGCACGCTGGTACTTTATATTATTGTGGCAATAGTGTCCACAAGCCTAACTAACAAATACGTCCTTGACTCTCAAGAAATTGAAATTATCTGAACCATTTTACCGGCAATTATTCTCATCCTAATTGCCCTCCCCTCCCTACGAATTTTATATCTTATGGACGAAATTAATGATCCTCACCTTACAATTAAAGCTCTGGGTCACCAATGATACTGAAGCTATGAATACACAGATTATGAAGACCTAGGATTTGACTCGTACATGATTCCCACTCAGGACCTAGCCCCAGGTCAATTCCGACTTCTAGAAGCAGATAATCGAATAGTAATCCCTATTGAAAGCCCCATCCGAGTACTTGTGTCAGCTGAAGACGTCCTCCACTCATGAACAGTACCAGCCTTGGGCGTAAAAATAGACGCCGTACCAGGACGCCTAAACCAAACAAGCTTCATTTCATCACGCCCCGGCGTTTTTTATGGTCAGTGCTCCGAGATTTGCGGAGCAAACCATAGCTTTATACCCATTGTAGTAGAAGCAGTGCCGCTAGAACACTTTGAAAACTGATCCTCTATGTCCCTTGAAGACGCCTCATTAAGAAGCTAAGCCGGGAATAGCGTTAGCCTTTTAAGCTAAAGAATGGTGACCCCCAATCACCCTTTATGACATGCCTCAACTAAACCCCGAGCCTTGACTCACCATCTTAGTTTTCTCATGACTAATATTTCTTATCCTTGTTCCCTTTAAAGTTTTAGCCCACACTTTCCCTAACGAACATCAAGCCCAAAACAAAAAAGAGTCTGTTACAGAACCCTGAAATTGACCATGACATTAAACATATTTGACCAATTTATAAGTCCCACACATTTTGGAGTGCCGTTAATTAGCCTCGCCCTAATTCTTCCCATACTTTTATATCCCGCCCCAACTGCCCGATGACTAAACAATCGGCTACTATCCCTTCAAGCCCACTTCATCAACCGCTTTACCCAGCAGCTTCTTCTCCCTGTAAACTCAGGGGGGCACAAATGAGCAACTCTGTTAACTTCACTAATAATTTTCTTGATTACCCTAAACTTACTTGGCCTCCTCCCATATACTTTTACTCCCACCACACAACTCTCCCTTAACCTAGGCTTGGCTGTACCACTTTGACTAGCAACCGTAGTCACTGGTATACGAAACCAACCAACCCATGCTTTAGGCCACCTACTTCCAGAAGGGACCCCAGCGCTTCTTATCCCTATCCTTATTATTATTGAGACAATCAGTCTTTTTATCCGCCCCCTAGCCCTAGGTGTCCGACTAACAGCGAACCTCACGGCAGGCCACCTTCTTATTCAACTAATCTCCACAGCCACGTTTGTCCTTTTACCCCTAATGCCCGCCGTTGCCATTTTAACCGCCACCCTTCTCTTTCTTCTTTCCCTGTTAGAAATTGCAGTTGCCATAATCCAAGCATACGTATTTATCCTTCTTTTAAGCCTGTACTTACAAGAAAACGTTTAATGGCCCACCAAGCACATACGTACCACATAGTTGACCCCAGCCCCTGGCCACTAACCGGGGCAGTAGCCGCCCTCTTATTAACATCAGGTTTAGCCATCTGATTTCACTTCAACTCCACAATTTTGATATCCTTAGGTCTTACGCTTCTAATTCTGACAATATACCAATGATGACGAGACATTATCCGAGAAAGTACATTTCAAGGTCACCACACACCCCCGGTCCAAAAAGGCTTGCGGTACGGAATAATCCTATTTATCACATCCGAAGTATTCTTTTTTCTTGGGTTCTTTTGAGCTTTCTACCACTCGAGCTTAGCTCCCACCCCAGAACTAGGGGGATGCTGACCTCCCATAGGAATTACTGCGTTAGACCCCTTCGAAGTCCCATTGCTTAATACTGCTGTCCTTTTGGCATCAGGCGTCACAGTAACGTGAGCCCACCATAGCATTATAGAAGGAAAACGAAAACAGGCAATCCAGTCTTTAGCCCTTACAATCCTGCTAGGCTTTTATTTTACTTTTCTTCAGGCTATGGAATATTATGAAGCCCCATTTACTATTGCCGACGGAGTGTACGGCTCTACATTCTTCGTAGCAACAGGCTTCCACGGACTTCATGTAATTATCGGATCCGCATTCCTAGCTGTGGGCCTGCTCCGCCAAGTCAAATATCACTTTACATTAAATCACCACTTCGGCTTTGAAGCAGCCGCCTGATACTGACACTTTGTTGACGTTGTATGGTTATTCCTCTACGTCTCTATCTACTGATGGGGATCTTAATCTTCCTAGTATTAAATTAGTACATGTGACTTCCACTCACCAAGCCTTGGTTAAACTCCAAGGGGGGATAATGAATCTAGTCTTAATAGTTATTTCCATCTCTATTCTGCTCTCCTCCCTTCTTGCCATAATCTCATTTTGACTTCCTCAGATAAGCCCCGACTACGAAAAACTATCTCCTTATGAATGTGGCTTCGACCCGCTAGGGACAGCACGATTACCATTTTCACTGCGATTTTTTCTTGTTGCCATTCTATTCCTCCTTTTTGACCTAGAAATTGCCCTTCTCCTGCCTTTGCCATGAGGGAACCAACCACTATCCCCCCTACTAACATTTTTTTGAGCAACAACCATTCTGGCCCTACTTACCCTTGGCCTCATTTATGAATGAGCTCAGGGGGGCTTAGAGTGGGCTGAGTAAGCAGTTAGTCTAAATAAAACATTTGATTTCGGCTCAAAAATTTGTGGTTTAAACCCACAATTGCTTTATGACCCCTCTTCACTTTTCCTTCTCATCAGCCTTTATTCTAGGGCTTATGGGACTTACATTTCATCGAACCCACCTCCTTTCTGCCCTCCTTTGCCTTGAAGGAATAATACTGTCCCTATTTATTGCCCTCTCACTTTGGGCTCTTCAACTAGACTCCACCGGATACTCAGCAGCACCAATGATTCTTCTAGCATTCTCAGCATGTGAAGCCAGTGCAGGGCTAGCATTGCTAGTAGCAACTGCGCGAACCCATGGCACTGACCGCCTTCAAAACCTAAACCTATTACAATGCTAAAAATCCTTATCCCTACTTTTATGCTAACCCTAACGGTGTGGATCAGCCCGGCAAAATGATTATGGACTTTAGCCGTGGCTCATAGCCTAATAATTGCATTAATAAGTCTACCTTCACTGGCATGACTATCAGAAACGGGTTGATCAAAGATAAGCCTGTATATGGCGGCTGATCCTCTTTCAGCCCCCCTGCTAGTTCTTACCTGCTGACTCTTACCCCTTGCAATCATTGCCAGCCAAAATCATATACTAGAGGAGCCCCTAAACCGCCAACGCACCTACATCTCCCTCCTAACATTCCTACAGCTATTTTTGATCCTAGCTTTTACAGCCACAGAGTTAATTATATTTTATATTATATTTGAAGCTACCCTAATCCCCACCCTCGTAATTATTACTCGCTGAGGAAACCAAGCCGAGCGACTTAACGCGGGCACATACTTTTTATTTTATACTTTAGCAGGGTCCCTACCCCTCTTAGTTGCCCTCCTACTTCTTCAAAACGACACAGGAACCTTGTCTATACTTACCCTACCGTTTTCTAAAGCCCAACAACTAGGATCCTACGCAGACAAGGCCTGATGACTGGGCTGTCTTATAGCCTTCCTAGTTAAAATGCCTTTGTACGGAATTCACCTTTGACTCCCCAAAGCCCATGTAGAAGCCCCTGTCGCCGGATCAATAATTCTAGCAGCTGTTCTTCTTAAACTTGGAGGGTACGGCATAATACGAGTAATAGTCATGCTAGAGCCCCTAACCAAAGAACTCTCCTACCCCTTTATCATCTTCGCTCTTTGAGGAATCATCATGACAGCCTCAATTTGCCTACGCCAGACTGACCTAAAGTCCTTAATTGCTTACTCATCAGTAAGTCACATAGGATTGGTGGCAGGAGGAATCCTTATTCAAACTTCCTGAGGCTTTACCGGCGCCCTTACACTTATGATCGCCCACGGGCTTGCATCTTCTGCCCTATTCTGTCTAGCTAACACCAATTACGAGCGGACTCACAGCCGAACTATAATCTTAGCCCGAGGACTACAAATCCTTTTACCATTAATAGCCTCCTGATGGTTTATTGCCAGCTTAGCCAACCTTGCACTCCCCCCCCTTCCTAACTTGATAGGAGAACTAATAATTATTTCCGCTCTATTTAACTGATCACCATGAACCTTACTTATTACCGGAACAGGCACGGTTATTACTGCGAGCTACTCACTATACCTATTCCTAATAACCCAACGGGGCCCCCTTCCCCCCCACGCGATTGCTTTAAACCCCTCTCACTCCCGAGAACACTTGCTCATAACTTTACACCTTATCCCCTTAATTCTCTTGATTACTAAACCTGAGTTAATTTGAGGTTGAGCTGCTTGTAGGTATAGTTTAAGAAAAACACTAGATTGTGATTCTAGAAATAAGGGTTAAAATCCCATTACCCACCGAGAGAGGCAATGAGGCAGTGAGGACTGCTAATTCCCACCCCCTCGGTTAAAGCCCGAGGCTCCCTCACCGCTACTAAAGGATAACAGCTCATCCATTGGTCTTAGGAGCCAAAAACTCTTGGTGCAAATCCAAGTAGTAGCTATGCACCCCGCCGTACTTATAATAACGTCAAGCCTAGTGATCACACTAACGCTCCTTTTACTTCCCCTTATTAACTCGCTTTCCCCCCGCCCACTGAGCCCCACCTGGGCCAATATGCAAGTAAAAACGGCGGTTAAGACAGCCTTCTTTATCAGTCTCATTCCCTTGTCCCTATTCCTAGACGGGGGGATAGAAGTAATCACCACTAATTGAAATTGAATGAACACATTAACTTTTGAAGTAAACATTAGCCTAAAATTTGACTATTATTCCGTCATCTTTATCCCCATCGCACTATATGTCACCTGAGCCATTCTTGAGTTCGCACTATGATATATAAGCACGGACCCAGAAATTAACCGATTCTTTAAATACCTACTTACTTTTCTAGTGGCAATAGTTATCCTAGTATCCGCCAACAATATATTCCAGCTATTTATCGGATGAGAAGGTGTAGGCATCATATCTTTTCTCCTTATTGGATGGTGACACGGGCGTGCTGACGCTAACACCTCAGCACTGCAAGCAGTAGTATACAACCGAATTGGGGATGTGGGCCTAGTCTTGGCCATAGCATGAATAGCGACAAACCTGAACTCATGAGAAATACAACAAATATTCTACACCTCTAAATATTCAGACCTTACTTTACCTCTTTTAGGCCTCATTCTTGCCGCTACCGGTAAATCAGCCCAATTTGGACTACACCCCTGACTACCCGCTGCTATAGAAGGCCCTACGCCGGTCTCTGCCCTACTTCATTCTAGCACAATAGTCGTAGCCGGCATTTTCCTTCTTATCCGCCTTAGCCCTTTAATAGAAAACAATACCACCGCTCTAACTATCTGCCTATGTTTAGGCGCCCTAACAACCTTCTTTACCGCTACCTGCGCCCTCACCCAAAATGATATCAAGAAAATCATTGCATTCTCCACCTCCAGCCAACTAGGGCTAATAATAGTAGCCGTCGGCCTCAATCAGCCCCACCTAGCATTTCTCCATATTTGTACCCACGCTTTCTTCAAAGCCATACTATTCCTATGCTCAGGATCCATCATCCACAGTCTTAATGATGAACAAGACATCCGAAAAATGGGCGGCCTTCATCACTTAGTCCCCACCACCTCATCATGTTTAACGATTGGAAGCCTAGCACTAACAGGCATACCCTTTTTGGCAGGATTCTTCTCGAAAGATGCTATTATTGAAGCACTAAATACATCTCACCTCAACGCCTGAGCCCTCACTCTTACTTTAGTAGCCACTGCTTTTACTGCCATTTACAGCTTACGAGTAGTATTTTTTGTTTCCATAGGAACCCCCCGATTTATCTCAATGCCTCCCATCAACGAAAACAACCCAGCAGTTATTAACCCCCTTAAACGACTAGCATGGGGCAGTCTCGTGGCCGGCCTCCTAATTTCTCTTAACGCTTCCCCACTTAAGACCCCCGTAATAACCATGCACCCTCTTTTAAAGCTTTCAGCCCTTGCCGTAACCGTAATGGCCCTCTTAATAGCCCTAGAACTTGCCTCTTTAACAACTAAGCAACACAGTAGTACACCCCGCCTAATCCCCCATCACTTCTCTAACATGCTCGGATTTTTCCCCATGGTAATTCACCGCTTTACCCCTAAACTATTAATAACCCTAGGACAAACTATGGCCAACCAAATGATTGATCAAACATGACTGGGAAAAACAACACCCAAGGCAATTTCCTCTGCCCAATTGAAATTTATTACTACCACAAGTAATACTCAACGAGGACTTATCAAGACTTATCTTACCCTATTTCTTCTAACCCTAGGTCTTACAATTCCCCTGATGGCTCGAAGAGCCCCCCGACTTATGCCCCGTGTTAACTCTAACACAACAAGCAATGCAAGAAATAACACCCAAACACTAATCAATAACATCCCCCCCCCCAAAGAATAAACTAAGGGAACTCCCCCCATATCGCCCCGGAAAATAGAAAGTGTTTTTAACTCCTCAACCGGAACTCAGCAAACTTCATTTCAACCCCCACAAAGATATCAAAACGCTAGAACTACCCCCATGAAATAGATAAATGCCTGACCAAACACTGATCAACTACCCCAACTTTCAGGAAAAGGTTCAGCAGCTAAAGCTGCTGAATACGCAAATACCACTAATATCCCCCCAAGGTAGATTAAAAAGAGAACCAAAGATAAAAAAGGCCCCCCATGTCCAACTAATAGCCCGCAACCAAACCCTGCCACAACCACAAGCCCTAAGGCAGCAAAAAACGGAGAAGGGTTGGACGCAACACCAATCAAACCAACTACAAGACCAACCAGTAAAAAAGACATTAAATAAGTCATAATTCTCACCTGGATTTTAACCAAGACCAATGACTTGAAAAACCACCGTTGTATTCAACTACGAGAACCTTTAATGGCCAGTCTACGAAAAACTCACCCACTACTAAAAATCATAAACGACGCACTAATTGACCTTCCTGCCCCCTCAAACATCTCAGCTTGGTGAAACTTTGGCTCTCTGCTAGGACTCTGCTTAATTACCCAGATTTTAACCGGCTTATTTTTAGCCATGCACTACACTTCTGATATTAGTACTGCTTTTTCATCCGTAACACACATCTGCCGAGATGTAAATTTTGGGTGACTAATCCGTAACATCCACGCCAACGGAGCATCATTTTTTTTCATCTGTATTTATCTCCACATTGGACGGGGACTCTACTATGGCTCATACCTCTATAAAGAAACCTGAAACGTCGGGGTTATCCTCCTACTACTAGTAATGATAACTGCTTTCGTGGGCTATGTCTTGCCATGAGGACAAATATCCTTTTGAGGGGCCACTGTAATTACTAACCTTTTATCGGCTGTACCCTACGTAGGAAATACCCTTGTCCAATGAATTTGAGGCGGATTCTCGGTAGATAACGCAACCCTTAATCGATTTTTCGCCTTCCACTTCTTGCTCCCTTTCATTATTGCCGCCATAACAATTATTCATTTTCTTTTCCTACACGAAACAGGCTCCAACAACCCCACAGGTCTAAACTCGGACGCTGATAAAATTTCTTTTCACCCATACTTCTCATACAAAGACCTGCTGGGATTCGTTATCCTTTTTATTGCCCTCCTAATTCTAGCCTTCTTCTCCCCCAATATATTAGGAGACCCAGATAACTTCATCCCCGCCAACCCATTAGTAACCCCCCCCCATATCAAACCCGAATGATATTTCTTGTTCGCTTATGCTATTCTCCGTTCTATTCCTAATAAACTAGGAGGTGTTTTAGCCCTACTCTCATCAATCCTAGTACTAATATTTATCCCCCTATTACACACGTCTAAACAACGAGGCCTAACTTTCCGACCTTTAACCCAATTTTTGTTCTGAACATTAATTGCAGATGTCGTATTACTCACATGAATTGGAGGCATACCTGTAGAACACCCATTCATTATTATTGGACAAGTAGCATCACTCTTATATTTCCTTTTATTTCTAGTTTTAATACCTCTTGCAGGATGGCTAGAAAACAAAGCTCTTGGTTGAAACTGCCCTAGTAGTTCAGAGCAAGAACGTTGGCCTTGTAAGCCAAATGTCGGAGGCTAAATTCCTCCCTAGCGCTCAGAGGGAGGAGATTTTAACTCCCGCACCTAGCTCCCAAAGCTAGGATTCTTAATTAAACTACCCCCTGTATGTCTTTATTTAAGATATAGTACATATATGTATTATCACCATAAATTTATTTTAACCATTCATATTATGTAAAGTCATTCATATGTATTATCACCATAAATTTATTTTAACCATTCATATTATGTAAAGTCATTCATATGTATTATCACCATAAATTTATTTTAACCATTCATACAACAACATCTTTACTGGGGGATGACTAAAAAATTATACAACAAGAGAGACTTAATCACCACACGAATGAACTCACGTATTGAGTACGTTCCAACACCTAATACAATACTCACCGGTTAAGTTATACCAAGACTCAACATCTCGTCATACTCAAATACTTAATGTAGTAAGAGCCTACCAAAAGTGATTTCTTTATGCACACGGTTATTGATGGTCAGGGACAAATATTGTGGGGGTTTCACTTAGTGAACTATTCCCGGCATTTGGTTCCTATTTCAGGTTCACAAATTGATTTATCCCCCTACTCAATGAATTTTGCCAGGCATAAGTTAATGGTGGAAATCATACGATTCGTTACCCACCAAGCCGAGCGTTCACGCTAAGGAGCATTTGGTTCTCTTTTTTTATTTCCTTTCGATTTACATTTCAGAGTGCATACAGATAAGACAAACAAGGTTGTACATTTCCTTGCATGCAAGTAAATAGTATTAATGTTAAAAGTCATTATTTAAAGAGTTACATACAGTTTTATCAAGGACATATATATCTGATAATTTCCCCATAAATACTCCATGTGCCCCCTTTGCGTTTTTACGCGTTAAACCCCCCCTACCCCCCCGGCACTACTGACATGACTGTTATTTCTGAAAACCCCCCGGAAACAGAAAAGTCTCTAGTGGTGCTCAATAGCCCAAAATGTGTTTATTTACACTATTGTAATAATGCATCTA